TTGTTTTGTTTTTGTGTTTTATGTTATTTTTTGGGATGGTTTGTTTTTGTGTTTTATGTTATTTTTTTTTTGGGATGGTTTGTTTTTTGTGTTTTTTTTTGTATTTTATGTTATTTTTTTTGGGACGGTTTGTTTTTTGTTTTTTGTTTTGTTTTGTTTTTAGTGATCTTGTTTTTGTTCTTTGTCTGTTTACTTTCTTTAAGGTCTGTTTTTTTTTATATTAATAACCTATATTAATAAAATTAATTATTTAAATAGAATTGATTTAACTTACTAAAGATAGGATTTATTTTAACTAAGTATTATTGTAATAAAATTAATTATATTTAATACAAATACCTAGAAAGAAAATTTTAGATTCTATATATATAATATATTTAATAGGATAAATTGAATCTTATATTAAATACAATTTATATTATATAATTAATTACTTTAAGTTAATTATCTTATTCATGTATTAATTCTATTAAGATAAATATTTATATGATTTTTAGATCTCATTTTGTAAAACTAAAAAAAAATGAGATCTAAAAAAGGGATACTTTTGTTTGTTACTTGGTTTTTGTTTTTTGTGTTCTTTTTTTGTTGTACCTTTTTTGTTTCTGTTGTTTACAGAGTAGTTTTATTTTCAAGGTTGGTCTTTGAAAAGTTTTGATCTATTAAAGTTGGGCAAGAAAAAGATTTTTTGGCTGTTTGGGGGGTTGTGGATACTTTTGTTTGTTACTTGGTTTTTGTTTTTTGTGTTCTTTTTTTGTTGTACCTTTTTTGTTTCTGTTGTTTACAGAGTAGTTTTATTCTTGCTTTTTTGTTTGTTTTTGATTTTTTTTATATGTAAGTTTTTGCGTGATTGGTTTTATTCTTAATGTTGTTTGTTTTTTTATTCGCATTATTTATTTTTATATATTGAGGTGACTCAGATTTAGTTATATTTTTTAGAGTTGGTTGAATTTGTGCCAGCAGCCGCGGTTATACATGGAGCTCGAGCAAATATTTTTTGGTTGATAGTTTTATTTAATTTTTGGGTTTGATTTCTTTTGATTTTTGGTGAAATTTCAATTTCTTGTTTTTCCTTTTTTTTGTTTTGTAGGCTATGAAATCTTTTTTTAAACTAGGATTAGATACCCTATTATTTTTGATGTTAATTTTGTGGCCTGAGTAGTATTAGTTATGTTCTTGAAACTTAAAGAATTTGGCGGTATTTTATTCTGTTCAGAGGAATCTGCCCTATTATCGATAATCCGCGTTGGACCTTACTTATTTTTTTTGTTTGTATACCGCCGTTATAATGAGAATCTTTTGAGGGTTATAATTTTTTCTTTCCTTTATTTTGGTTTATTTCAGGTCAAGGTGCAGCTTTTATTTAAGTTGGTGGTGGATTACATTGTTATTAATTTTTGGATTGTTTGTTGAAATTTCTTTCATGAAATTGGATTTGATTGTAATTGTTTGAAGATTGTTTTTGTGATTTTAGTTCTAAAGTATGTACACATCGCCCGTCGCTCTCGTTGTTTTAAGAGGCGAGATAAGTCGTAACAGAGTGGTTGTACCGGAAGGTGCGGCTGGAATGATACAGATTATATACCTGGGAGGTATTTTCATTTACATTGGAAAGTTTGCTGTGCAATTCAGTGTGGTCTGATTTGATATGTAGTTTATTTTTTTTAGTTGATTTGTTGTTTTTAATGGAAGTATTTTATTGTCATTGTATATTTTTTTGGTTTGATATTTTTAATTATAGTTTACTTTGTACTGTATGGGTTTATTTATTTTGTTTTTTAAAAGTTTATTTTGTTTGTTGTACCTTGTGTATCAGGGCTTATTAAATTTTATTATTTATTTTTTATTTCCCGATTTCGAGTGAGTTAATCATTTATTTTAGTTGCTGTTTTATAAGCATTAATAATATTTTGTTGGTGGTGATATGCTATTCGTATTTGATGGTATCTGGTTCTTTGGGAAATGAATTTAATTCATGTAGTTTATTTAAAGTTTCTTTTTTTTAGATTGTTTTTATTTTTTGCAAATGTTTCGGGGGTTTAGCTTCGTTTCATATTTTTATAATTTTTTGTTTGGTTTAATTTTAGTGGGTTTTATGTTAACTATCTTTTTAAGTATGTTCAAATTTTATTTTTAGTTATTTTTTCTTTATATTTTGTTTAATTTTTTACTGGAGTTTATTTTTTAATTTGTTTTTATTTGTAATAATGGTGGGATTAGTATATTTTTTTTATTTTGTGTTTTATTTTTTATTTCTTTAAAAGGAATTCGGCAATTTTTATATCCGCCTGTTTATCAAAAACAACTTCTCTTGTGTTTTTTTGAGGTATGGCCTGCCCGCTGATTTTTTTTGAAGGGCCGCGGTATCTTGACCGTGCAAAGGTAGCATAATCATTAGTCTTTTAATTGTGGGCTGGAATGAATGGTTTGACGAGATATAATCTGTCTCTTTTTGATTTATTGAATTTTGGTTTTAGGTAAGAATACCTAAATTTTTTTATGGGACGAGAAGACCCTATAGAGTTTTATATTTATGATGATTTTTTTGTTGGTTTTTCTTTATATTGTTTTTTTTATTTTGCTGGGGCGGCTAGGAGATTTATTTAACTCTTCTTTTATTTTTTTATTTATTTATATTTTTTTGATCCTTTATTATTGATTTTAAGATTAAATTACCTTAGGGATAACAGCGTAATCTTTCTTGAAAGTTCTTATTGACAGGGGGTTTGCGACCTCGATGTTGGATTAGGGTGAATTTTTGGTGTAGAAGCTTTATTGATTAGGTCTGTTCGACCTTTAAAACCCTACATGATCTGAGTTCAGACCGGCGTGAGCCAGGTTGGTTTCTATCTATAATTTGTTTTGTGAGTTAGTACGAAAGGACCACTTTCGATAAATAATTTTGTGTTGTTTGATTGTTATTAATTACTATTTTGGCAGAGAAGTGCAGTGGATTTAGAATCTTCTAATATAAGTTTATTTTATATGTAGTAGTGTTTAGTGACTTTTTGTTTTTGTTTGTTGTTTTTTTTTTATTATCTATTTTTGTTATAGTTGGTGTTGCTTTTCTTACTTTACTTGAGCGGAGGGTTTTGGGTTATATTCATGTTCGTAGGGGTCCTAATAGGGTGGGGTTTTTAGGCTTGCTTCAACCATTTAGAGATGTGGTTAAGTTGTTTGTTAGGGAGCAGTGTTTTCCTTATGTTTCTAATTATTTACCTTATTATTTTGCTCCTGTGTTTGGTTTGTTTCTTTCTTTAATTGTTTGGTTGGTTATTCCTTATTTTGGTGGTTTTTTTTCTTTTGATTTAGGTTTGTTGTTTTTTTTGTGTTGTACTAGACTTGGTGTTTATTCTTTGATGGTTGCTGGTTGATCTTCTAATTCTAATTATTCTTTGTTGGGGTGTTTGCGTGCGGTTGCTCAATCTATTTCTTATGAGGTTAGACTTGCTTTAATTTTGTTGTCTTTTGTTTTTTTGGTTTGTGGTTATAATTTGGTTTCTTTTTTTTATTTTCAATTTTATATTTGGTTGATTTTTTTTTCTCTTCCTTTAGTTTTAGTTTGGTTTGTTTCCTGTTTGGCGGAGACTAATCGTACTCCTTTTGATTTTGCTGAGGGTGAATCTGAGTTGGTTTCTGGCTTTAATGTTGAGTATAGATCTGGTGGTTTTGCTTTAATTTTTTTGGCTGAGTATGCTAGAATTTTGTTTATAAGTGTTTTATTTTGTGTTATGTTTTTGGGTTGTGATTTGTATTCTTTTTTTTTTTTTTTGAGGGTTTCTTTTGTTTCCTTTTTGTTTATTTGGGTTCGTGGTACTTTGCCTCGTTTTCGTTATGATAGGCTTATGTATATGTCTTGGAAGAGCTTTTTGCCTGTTTCTTTGAATTATTTAATTTTTGTTTTGGGTGTTAGGTTATTTTTTTACTCTTTGTTTTAGTGTATTAATTTGAGTAGTTAAAGTCGGTAGGGGATTTAAACTCCTTTCTCTTACTTTCAAGGTATTTGCTTGTCATAAAGCTTTCCGACTATTTTGTTGTTTTATCTCATATTTTTGTTATTATTGGGTTTGTGATATAGTATGAGAAGTATATGATTGTTAATATTTGTCCTGTGATGATGTAAGGTTCTTCGACTGGTCGGGCCCCGATTCATGTTAGTAGTATTACGGTATTTGTTATTAGTCAGAATATGATTTGATTGATTGGGTAGAATTGTGTTCCTCGGAATTTATTTTTTTGTAGTGGTAGGATTAATAAAATTGCAATTGATATAAATAAAGCGATTACTCCTCCAAGTTTGTTGGGGATTGATCGTAGAATTGCGTATGCAAATAGGAAATATCATTCGGGTTGAATATGAATTGGTGTGACTAATGGGTTTGCTGGGATGAAATTATCTGGGTCTCCAAGTAGATATGGTTCTTTTAGTGATAATATTGATAGTATTATAATTAGTAAGATGAATCCCACTGTGTCTTTGATAGTGAAGTATGGGTGGAATGGGATTTTGTCAGTATCTCTATTTATTCCTGTTGGGTTGTTTGATCCTGTTTGGTGAAGAAATATTAGGTGGATAATTACTATTGCTAGGATTATGAATGGTATTAGGAAGTGTATTGTGAAGAATCGATTTAATGTGGCGTTGTCTACGGCGAAGCCTCCTCAGACTCATTGGACTAATTCTGTTCCTACGTATGGGATTGCTGATAATAAATTGGTGATTACTGTTGCCCCTCAGAATGATATTTGCCCCCATGGTAGTACGTATCCTATAAAAGCTGTTCCTATAGTGGTGAAGAAAATTACTACCCCAACGTTTCATGTTTCTGTGAAGTTGTATGATCCATAGTATATATTTCGTCCAATGTGTATGTATATACAGATGAAGAATATTGATCCTCCGTTGGCGTGTAGAGTTCGTAATAGTCATCCATAATTTACGTCTCGGCAAATGTGAACTACTCTTGAGAATGCTGATTCGGTGTTAGGGCAGTAATGTATAGCTAGGAATAATCCTGTGATGATTTGTATACCTAAACATAATCCTAATAGTGATCCGAAGTTTCATCATGTTCTGATGTTTGATGGGGTTGGTAAATCTATTAGTGCATTGTTTATAATTTTGATTAGTGGGTGGTTTTTTCGTATAGGTTTATTCATTATTTTGATTTTCGTAATGGTCCTTCTGAGATGTTTGTGATTTTTGCAACCACGATTAGTGTTAATAGTAGGTATAGGGCTAATATTAATGTTGTTGATCCTGTAGGTTGGTTGTAGAATTTTTCTAATATTAAGTTTGTTTTTTCGTTTGCTCTTAATTCGTGTTCGTATGTTCATGTACTTGATTCTTCTATTCTTATTATAAATATTATTGTTGTTATGATTGTTGTTGCTGCTGATAATTTTATTGATAGGAATATTATTTCGTTTGATGCCAATCTTGTTATGTATATGAATAGGACTAGTATTCCTCCTAGGAATACTAGGAATAAGATGTATGGGAATCAGAATTTTTGGTTTATTATTCCTCTAATTGTGCATGTTAATATAGTTTGTATTATTGTGATTATCCCTATGGCTATAGGGTGTTTTATTTGTGTGAATAGTATTCTTATTGATGTTCTTGAGATTACTATTGTTTTTATGATATCAGAGTGTAGTTTAATAAAAATGTTAGTTTTGGGAATTAATGATAGGGTTTTCTTTTCTCTGAAGTCTTAAGAGATTATTCTCATTTTTGGTTTACAAGACCAATATTTTTGTTAAATTATTAAAACTTTTTAATGTTAATATTTTTTTATTTTTCTACCTTTTTTCTTTGTGGTTTTTGGGTTTTTTGTATGGATCGTAAGCATTTGTTGATTACTTTGTTGAGTTTAGAGTTTATGGTTTTGTCTTTATTTGTTTTAATATATTATTATTTGTGTGGTTTTAATTATGAGTTTTATTTTGTTATTGTTTTTTTAGTTTTTTCTGTTTGTGAAGGTTCTTTGGGTTTATCTGTTCTTGTTTCAATGATTCGTAGATATGGTAATGATTATTATCGTTCTTTTTGTATACTTCAATGTTAAGGTTTTTATTTTCTTTAATTTTTTTGATCCCTTTGTGTTTTTTGAATTTTTGGTGGTTAGTTAATGCTTTTTTGTTTTTTTTGTGTTTGGCTTTTTTTTTTGTTTTTCCTTATTTTTTTTGTTGGGGAAATCTTAGTTATTTTTTTGGCTGTGATTATATTTCTTATGGTTTAATTTTTCTTAGATTTTGGGTTTGTTCATTAATGTTGCTGGCTAGAGAGTCAGTTTTTCGTTCTTCTTATTTTTCTGATTTTTTTTTGTTTATGATTTTGTTTTTGATAATTATGTTGTTTTGTTCATTTGGTAGAGTTGATTTATTTTCTTTTTATTTGTTTTTTGAGGGTAGACTTGTTCCTACATTGTTTTTAATTTTGGGTTGAGGATATCAACCTGAGCGTCTTCAGGCTGGTATTTATTTGATTTTATATACTTTACTCGCTTCTTTGCCATTGTTGATTGGTATTATTAGAATTTATAATTCTTCTGGTTTATTGTGTTTCTTTTTTTTGTTTGATCCTTGTTTGTCGGGAGTTTTTTTTTATTTTTGTATAGTTTTTGCTTTTTTGGTTAGGATTCCTTTGTTTTTGGTTCATTTATGGTTGCCTAAAGCTCATGTTGAGGCTCCCATTTCTGGTTCAATGATTTTAGCTGGTGTTTTATTGAAGTTAGGTGGTTATGGTTTAATTCGTGTTATGATTTTTTTAGTTAATTTTTCTTTTAATTTGAATATTTTCTGGATCTCTATTAGTTTATTAGGTGGATTTTTAGTTAGATTGGTTTGCTTGCGTCAGACTGATTTGAAGTCATTAGTTGCCTATTCTTCTGTTGCTCATATGGTTATTGTTGTTTGTGGTATTATAACTGTTAATTACTGGGGATTTTGTGGTTCTTATGTTTTGATGATTGCTCATGGTTTATGTTCTTCTGGTTTGTTTTGTCTTGTTAATATTGTTTATGAGCGTACAGGTAGTCGTAGTTTATTGGTTAATAGGGGTTTAATGTGTTTAATGCCTAGAATATCTATGTGATGGTTTTTATTGAGATCATGTAATATGGCGGCTCCCCCTTCTTTGAACTTATTGGGTGAGGTTGTTTTGTTTAGAAGTTTAGTTTCTTGGTCTTGATTAACTATATTGATGTTGGGTGGTTTGTCTTTTTTTGGTGCTGCTTATACTTTGTATATGTATTCTTATAGTCAGCATGGTAGTTTTTATTCGGGTATTTATTCGTGTTCAATATTTTATGTTCGTGAGTTTTTGTTAATTTTTTTGCATTGGTTTCCATTGAATTTGTTGATTTTGTTTAGAGATGTTGTTTCTTTTTGGTTATAAAAACTTTAGTAGTTTAATTAAAATATTGATTTGTGGTGTCAATGATGCATTTTTTGCCTTGGGTTGTGAGCTTTATTTCGATTTGTTTTGTTAGTTTTTTTTTCCTTTTGTTTTTTGGTATTTTTTCTTTTGTTGTTGGTTTTGTTTTTGTTATTAAGGATTTAGTTTATTTTATTGAGTGGGATATTATTACCTTGAATTCTAGCTCTGTAGTTATGACTCTTCTTTTTGATTGGATGTCTTTATTTTTTTTGGGTTTTGTTTTTTTTATTTCTTCTTTGGTTGTTCTTTATAGAGATGATTATATGCATGGGGATTTGAATATTTATCGTTTTGTTTATTTGGTTTTGTTGTTTGTTGTTTCTATGATGTTTTTGATTTTAAGACCTAATTTAATTAGAATTTTATTGGGTTGGGATGGTTTAGGTTTGGTTTCTTATTGTTTGGTTATTTATTATCAGAATTTCAAATCGTATGGTGCTGGTATGTTGACTGCTTTATCTAATCGTGTTGGTGATGTAGCTCTTTTGATGTCTATTGCTTGGATATTTAATTTTGGTAGTTGGAATTATGTATATTATTTATTTTTTATGAGGGATAGAGTGGAAATAAATTTTATTTCTTTTCTTGTTGTTTTGGCTGCTATAACCAGGAGAGCTCAAATTCCTTTTTCTTCTTGATTACCCGCCGCTATAGCAGCTCCTACTCCTGTTTCTGCTTTGGTTCATTCTTCTACTTTGGTTACCGCTGGGGTTTATTTACTTATTCGTTTTAGATATTCTTTTAGTGATTCTCTTAATAGATTTTTGTTGTTGGTTTCGGGTTTAACAATGTTTATGGCTGGTTTGGGGGCTAATTTTGAGTTTGATTTAAGGAGGGTTATTGCTCTTTCTACTCTCAGTCAATTAGGGTTGATGGTTGGAATTGTTTCTTTTGGTTTTCCTGAATTGGCTTTTTTTCATTTGTTAACTCATGCTTTGTTTAAAGCTCTCTTGTTTATGTGTGCGGGGGTAGTTATTCATGTTATAGGGGATTCTCAAGATATTCGTTTTATAGGTGGTGTTTCTTTTTTTATGCCTTTTACTTCTTCTTGTTTGGTTGTTTCTAGTTTTGCTTTGTGCGGTATGCCGTTTTTGGCTGGTTTTTATTCTAAGGATCTTATTTTGGAGATAGTTTTGTTAGGTTATATAAATTTTTTTGGTTTGTTGTTGTTTTTTTTGTCTACGGGTTTGACTGTTTGTTATTCTTTTCGTTTATTTTATTATGTTTTGTTTGGTGATTTTAGTTTATCTTCTTTTTGTTCTTTTGAGGATGCTGGTAGTAATATATGTGGTGGTATATTGGGTTTGCTTGTTGTTGTTGTTTTTGGCGGTAGAATGTTGAGATGATTAATTTTTCCTACTCCTTTGGTGGTTTGTTTACCCTTTTATTTAAGGACTTCAGTTTTGTTAGTTAGAGTTTTAGGGGGTTGATTGGGTTATGAATTATCTAAGGTTGATTTGGGTGAATTTCTTTTTTCCTTGTTTTTATATAAGTCTTCTTCTTTTTTTGGGTCTATGTGATTTATGCCTTATGTTTTTGTTTATGGTGTTTCTTTTTTTCCTTTGAATTATAGTTACTCTGTTATTAGGTCTTTTGATTCTGGTTGGAGAGAGTTTTTTGGTGGTCAGGGTCTTTTTTGATTTTTTTCTTTTTTGGCTAGGGGTAATCAGTGGTTGCAGTACGGAAGTTTGAGGGTTTATATGTTTTTTGTTGTTGTTTGAGTTAATGTGTTAGTTTTTGTTATATTTATGTACTTGAATAGCTTATTTAGAGCATAACATTGAAGATGTTATTGAGATATTTTTATCTTTAAGTATTTATAAAATATTTATTTATTTTTACAGTGAAAGTGTAGTGTTTTCTTTAAACTATATAAATAGAAATGTAAACGGATTTTAACCGCTATAGTGATAAGTTAGCAGCTTTCACTTAATCTATTCATTTCTTTAACTGGAATTTGGTTATTCATTTTTATTATTAACAGTAATATACCTCTATTTGGTTTCAGTTAATTTTAAGTAAGGATAAAATTTATCTAAGATCAGGTCGAAATTGATTGCGTCAATCGCTTCTTACTTTGAGATAGACTATATTAGTACTTTTTGGTTGCAAACCAAATGTTATTATTAACTACAATCCCCTATTCTGCTCATTCTAGTGATCCTTGATTTCATTCGTGATATAGTCCGATGATTAAGATGATAATAAATAATGTTCTGATTGTGGCTCATGATATTATGTTCGATCTTGTTATTACTACTGTTATTGGTAATAAGAGTGCAATTTCTACATCGAATACTAAGAATATAATTGCGATTAGGAAAAATCGTAGGGAGAATGGTAGTCGTGCGGATCCTATGGGGTCAAATCCACACTCAAATGGCGATCTTTTTTCTCGGTCTTCAATATTTTTTTTTGATATTGCTGTTGCTATTATTATAATGATTATTGATAGCGTTATGGTTACTATTATTATTGTTGTTACTATTTTTATTATTTATCTCATTTTTTGAACTTCTTGATTGGAAGTCAAGTATACTTTTTATATTAGATAAATTTATTTAGTTATCTTCCTCATCAGTAAATTGAGATATATAAGAATAATCACACTACATCTACGAAGTGTCAATATCATGCGGCTGCTTCAAATCCTATGTGGTGGTTTGATGAAAAATGGAGTGTTAAGTGTCGTATTAAACATGTAATTAGGAATGTTGTTCCAATGATTACGTGGAGGCCATGGAATCCTGTGGCTACAAAAAATGTGGCTCCATACACTGAGTCGGCAATAGTAAATGGTGATTCTATGTATTCATATGCTTGTAGTGCTGTGAAATATAATCCTAGAATAACAGTTATGAATAGTCCTTGTAATCCTTGGTTGTAGTTGTTTTCTAGAATTCTGTGGTGAGCTCAGGTGATAGTTACTCCTGATGATAGTAGGATTGCAGTGTTTAGAAGTGGGATTTGTAGGGGGTTAAATACTTGAATTCCAGTTGGTGGTCATATTGATCCTAGTTCGTTTGTTGGCGATAGTCTTCTGTGGAAGAATGCTCAAAAAAAGGAGACGAAGAAGAATACTTCTGATGTAATAAATAGGATTATACCTCATCGTAATCCTTTAGTTACTTTTCTTGTGTGTAATCCTTGGTATGTCCCCTCTCGTGTAATATCTCGTCATCATTGAATAGTCGTTATGATTATTGTAATTATTCCAATTCTTATTAATGTTTGTTCGTATTGGTGGAATCACTTAATTGTTCCAGTTAATGTGATTATAGCTCCTATTGCTCCAATAAGAGGTCATGGTCTTTGGTTTACTATGTGGAATGTGTGGTTTATGTGGTTTGTCATTTTAATTGATTTCTCTAGAATATAATGTTCTTAGTACTGCAAATACGTATGATTGAATAATTGCTACTGCTGTTTCTAATGTTAATAGGGCAATTTGTGTAATGATTAGTATTCTAATTATTGGGTATGCTATTGATGATCCATTTTCTCCTAATAGTGTTATTAGTAGGTGACCTGCAATTATGTTTGCTGTTAATCGGATAGCTAATGTCCCTGGGCGGATGACATTTCTAATTGTTTCAATACATACTATAAATGGTATTAGGATTGGCGGTGTTCCTTGTGGTACAAGGTGGGTTAATATGTGTTTGGTATTATTGATTCATCCGAATATTATAAATCTTACTCATAAGGGTAGGGCTATTGTTAATGTTAGTGTTAGATGTCTGGTTCTAGTGAAAATATATGGGAATAAACCTAGTATATTGTTTATTAGGATTATTGAGAATAATGATGTAAATATAAGAGTTCTTCCGTTGTTGGTTTTTTTTGTTTCTAGAAGTGTTCTAAGTTCTTCGTGTATTTTTTTTATTGTTCTATTTCATGCTGTACTGTTTCGGGATGGGATTGTTCACATTCTTGTTGGGATGGTTATTAATCCTAGTATAGTTCTTAATCAATTTATTGATGTGTTGAATATATTTGTTGATGGGTCAAATACTGAGAATAGGTTTCTTATCATTTTCAGTTTATTTTTTTTGTTAGTTTGGGTGTTTTTGATGATTTTTTTTTTTTTTGGGTAAATGAGAAGTAATTTATTGTGTTGAATATTATGAAGATTGTTGAAAATGTGATGAATAAAGCTAATCATCTAAGGGGTATTATTTGTGGGATGAGGGGGATACCAAATATTTGGTTATTTTAGTTTGACGGTCTAATGTTATTTTTTAACTAATCCCCCCATTAGGAGTAATTGCTAATTTACTATTATTTGGTTTAAGAGACCATTACTTGCTTTCAGTCACCTAGTGATTCGCTTAGGTTTTTAATTCATTCAATAAATTTTTTTGTTGATACTCTTTCAATTACGATTGGTATAAATCTGTGATTTGCTCCACAGATTTCTGAGCATTGACCATAGAGTAGTCCGGGGCGGTTAATTATAAATCTTGATTGATTTAATCGTCCTGGTGTTGCGTCGGCTTTAATTCCTAATCTGGGGATTGTTCATGAGTGTAGTACATCAGCGGCTGTTACGATAATTCGAATAAATGAGTTTATTGGTAGTGTTACGTGATTGTCGGTTTCTAGTAGTCGAAATATTTTCTTGTTATCTTCTTCATATGGTGTTATGTATGAGTCGAATTCTACTTTAATGAAGTCTGAATATTCATAGCTTCAGTATCATTGGTGTCCGATGGTTTTGATTGTTATAGTTGGGTTGTGGATTTCATCTATAAGGTATAGTAGTCGTAAGGAAGGGGTAGTGATAAATACTAGGATTACAGCTGGTGCAATTGTTCAAATTAATTCGATTGTTTGGCCTTCTAGTATATATCGGTTCACGTTCTTGTTAATGGTTATTGATGTTATAAAATATAATACTGATACTAGAATTATTGTAACAATTATTAGGGTGTGATCATGAAAAAAAATTAATTGTTCTATAATTGGCGATGCTCTGTCTTGTAGATTTATACATGATCATGTTGTCATTTTCTAATAAAAGTTTCTATTACTTTATTTGTGGAGCTTAAATCCACTGCACTTCTCTGCCATATTAGATTTTGTTAATTAATAATTGTTGGTAGTTCTGAGTATCTGTGTTCTGATGGTGGAAGATTTTGGATTCATTCGATTGAATTTCTTGTGTGTGTTGATCTTAATGTTTGTCGTCTAGTTCTTATTCTTTCTCATAAAATGTAGATGAATATTATTACTCCAATAAATGAAATGGTTGATCCTATTGATGAGATAATGTTTCATGTGGTGTATGCATCTGGGTAGTCTGAATACCGTCGTGGTATTCCAGCTAGTCCGAGGAAATGTTGTGGGAAGAATGTTATGTTTACCCCTAAAAATATTACTGTGAATTGTGTTTTCAATCATTTTGGGTTTATTGTTAGTCCTGTGAATAAAGGGTATCAGTGGATAAACCCGGCTATAATGGCGAATACAGCTCCTATTGATAACACATAATGGAAGTGGGCTACTACATAGTATGTGTCATGTAATACAATATCGATTGATGAGTTTGCTAGTACTACTCCCGTTAGTCCCCCTATTGTAAATAGGAAGACAAATCCTAATGATCATAAACATGTTGGTCTGTAAGATAATTTTGATCCTTGGACTGTTGCTAATCATCTGAAGATTTTAATTCCAGTTGGTACTGCAATAATTATTGTGGCTGATGTGAAGTATGCTCGTGTGTCAACATCTATTCCTACTGTAAATATATGATGGGCTCATACTACAAATCCTAATAACCCAATTGCTAATATGGCGAAAATTATTCCTAGGTTTCCAAAAGCTTCTTTTTTCCCTCTTTCATGACAGATGATATGGGAGATTATTCCAAACCCTGGGAGAATTAAAATATATACTTCTGGGTGTCCAAAAAATCAGAATAAGTGTTGGTATAGAATTGGATCTCCCCCGCCTGCTGGATCAAAGAAGGATGTGTTTAAGTTTCGGTCAGTTAATAGTATTGTAATAGCCCCCGCTAATACTGGTAGTGATAGTAATAGTAAAATGGCAGTAATAATTACTGCTCATACAAATAAGGGTATTTGTTCAGATTTTATACTTGATGGTTTTATGTTAATTGCTGTTGAGATGAAATTTACTGCTCCTAGAATTGATGACACACCCGCTAAGTGTAGGGAAAAAATTGTTAAGTCAACTGATGCTCCTGCATGAGCTATTCCTCTGGCTAATGGGGGGTATACCGTTCATCCTGTCCCAGCTCCTCTTTCTACTATGCTTCTTGTTAGGAGGAGTGTAAGTGAGGGTGGAAGTAATCAAAATCTTATGTTGTTCATTCGGGGGAATGCTATATCAGGGGCTCCTAGTATAAGTGGGACCAATCAGTTTCCGAAACCTCCAATTAGGATTGGTATAACTATGAAAAAAATTATGATGAATGCATGTGCAGTTACAATTACATTGTAAATTTGGTCATCTCCAATTAGAGATCCTGGTTGACCTAGCTCTGCTCGGATTAACATTCTTAGTGATGTTCCTAGTATTCCGGATCATGCTCCGAAAATGAAATATAATGTTCCAATATCTTTATGGTTTGTTGAGAATAATCATCGTTTAATTATTAGTGGAATGTCTGATTTTTAGGTGATAGATTGTAAATCTATTTATGGGGTTTTCCCTTCTACTATGGTCTTATATTCATTAGGTGATTATAGAATGCAATTCTATAGGGGTAGGTTTTACTACTAAGGCTTAAAGATTTTCTTTATTTATAGCTTTGAAGGATATTAGTTTGCTTAACTTAAAGCCTTTTATTTTATGTTATGATTGTCTCTGATACTATTAGTCCTATTACTGAAACTGATGTTAGTAAAATAATGTATTTGGGTATTTTGTTAGTAGGTTGGGCAATTAGTCATTTTGTTTCTGAGTGTAGAATTATTAAACTTGAGTAAGATATTCGTATGTAATAGTATAATGTTACTACGGATATTAGGACTATTATTGTGGCTGTTGTTCTTATATCATTGGTTATTATTGTTTGGATAATTATTCATTTTGGTATAAATCCTAGGAATGGGGGCAAACCTCCTAATGACAAAATTCTTGTGAACACAAGGAATTTTGTTAGCTTGTTTTTTTTTTCTGTTAATGCTATTTGGTTGATGAAGGATAATTTAGTAGTTTTTACAATTGATACTACTGTTAATGTTAGTATTGAGTAAATTGTGAAGTATATTACTCATATATCACTTCCTGTAATTATTGCTGATATTATTCACCCTGTGTGATTGATTGATGAGTATGTTATGATTTTTCGTAATGATGTTTGATTTAAGCCTCCAATAGCTCCAATTATTACTGATGATATGATAATTATTCCCAAGAATACATCATTGTTAATTTGGTATGAGATTAGGGATAGTGGTGCAGCTTTTTGTAAAGTCATTAAAATTAAACAATTATCTCAATTTAATCCTTCTATTACCCCAGGGAACCATCAATGTATTGGGGCAACCCCTCCTTTTAATAGTAAGGGTGTGTTGATTAATATTTGTGTGTATAAGTTATCTGAATTAGTTAGTATTCTTTCCTCTAGTGCTCTTATTATTACCATAAATAGTAATATTGATGAAGCCCCTGCTTGTACAATAAAGTATTTTAGCGAGGCCTCTGTAGTATAGATGTTTTTTTTTTCTACCATTATTGGAATAAATGATAGTAAATTAATCTCTAACCCTATTCATGCTCCAAATCATGAATTAGAGGAAATCGAGATTAAAATACCTCTTGTTAACGTTGTTAATAAGAGGATTTTTGTTGAGTTGTTGGGCATTAGAAGAGAGAGTGTTTACTCTATTTATGGGGTATGAACCCATTAGCTTTTATTAGCTTACTTTTCTAAAAATTACGTTTTAGTGTGTGGTGCACGGGAATTTTTGATATTTCAGGGAATAGTTTGAATCTATTTAACGTAATGGAGGTATTTTTATACATTATTTACCCTATCATAGTAATCCTTTTTCAGGCACTCCATT